TCATTAGATACTTTTTATGAATGTCAATTAAATATCGTAAGTAAATGACTCCCGGTTGTTCAATCATTTGATAACCAGAGTCATTATTTAATAAATGATCATCACTATGAGTCAGACTCCATAGAATTTGATCAATCCTTTTTTCTTTTTCGGTTGTTAAAGCAGAGAACTGAACCAAAAATTTTCTTTCTTCTGGATCAATCCAATCACTGAGCGAGAACCAGAATTCTATTCTATCCTCCATCCAATCATCGCCCCCAATCCAATCATCGCCCCCCTCTTCGTCTTTTATTATCGATGAATAGATCTCTTTACTTATATGACTTAGATATCGCGTATTTCTCGAAAAAGTGATTCGATCGATGGGATTTGGTATGATATTTATGAGATCCATAATAAAATTTTTTTTCTTAGAGCGTATTGATTTGACCCTATAAGCGGGACCACCAAAGAAAGAACCTAATATTGCTTCTAGGGAATCTCCTAATCGGTTCAGAACAACCAGAAAGAGATCATTTAACCAAAAGAAATCCGATTCCCATATAGGATACGTATACAGAAGTTTTCTCAACTCAGTTATATATGATGGCGTCATCAAAGCTTTGACCTCTTCGAACTCTCTGTGTAACTCACTAGAGACTCGGAAAACAACGATAAGATGTGTATAAACGAAATATCCAATAACCAGAAGAAGAAAAAAGATTGAATATAAGAACTCCCAAACATTTGGCGATACCAGATATGTGCATATCAACTCATGATTTCGATGAATCATTTCTTCGGATAAAAGAAGATTATGTAAACACTTTTTCGAAATCTCACTTCTTATCGACTTAAATTCTGGAAGATAATATTTTTTCTGAAGAATTAGCCATGATATATCGGATCGGTGCCTAATCTCAAAAAAAATAGATAAAAATTTGCTAATTAGGATCTTCAATAGGTCTGAAAAAATATCTAAAAATAGAGAAGTTATATATTTGTACCCTGTCGAAGTAAGGAACCACGGGATATACATTTTGACTAGATTCCATTTTGAGCGAATTGAAAAAGCGCTATCTCGTTGAATTCTATACATCTGCGCTTTATCAACGCCTTTATTTAGACTTCTATACATCTGCCCTTTATCAAAGCATTTCTTTAGATAAAGACTCCGTTTTTTCCTCTTTTCCGATGGTAAACATTTATCAGAACATCGAGTGTAAATCAAACCCATGTTTGAATTGAGATACTGATGCAAGTTTTTCCTTTCTGAATCAGATAGATTCATATCTGAAAGAGGTTGATAAAACGTTCTTTCAAAATGGACTCTTTGTTCCTCTGTTAGAGGGGTTGCAGAAATGTCTGTGATCGAGTCTCGGCGAACGAATAGATCGGATCGAATTGTAAAATCGTTAGGTATGAATATGTTAGATACCTGTGACTCGATTAGTGAAATAGTATCTCTCTCCAAAAAAGCATGTTTTTTTTTACCGACACCCAAAGCAAATATTTTGTTGCGAATGAACAAGATATCGAGGAATTTTCTATACAATAACTCAGAATTATTGCGAGGGGCTTTTTCTATATAAAAAGGGAATCCTTTGTTACAATAGAAGCAGAAGTTATGCGAATTCTTCAAGAATCGAAGTCGATTTGCCTTATAAAAAGAAGATATCAATGAACTTCTATGAAATGGTTTTACGGGATTCAGCCAATTGTTTTGATCGTCGGATATCATTGAGAAATAGGAATCCGTGTTACCATTCCTGTGATTATTTTTAGTATCGAATGAGTCAATCTTTGGTATTTTATGGATCAATAATTTAGATTTTTGGAAAGTCTCATGATCATTCAATAAGAAGGCTTTTAATTTTTTCAAATGAACGATTTGAACACCTATTAATTCTAACAACGGATTGTAGAGTTGATCATTCGGACCTTTCAATTCAGAAATATGGATCTCGGACCTATAAATAGGTATATTCCCAAAACTCACAAAGAAAAAGCGAAGTGAGTTAGACACAAAGAGAAGCAACTTAGACAAATATTTTTTGTCGATAACCTCAGACCAATCAATCGAATATTTATTAATACGTAATCGACCGAACACTACTTGAAAACGGCTCCTCTGCTCAGAAACTAAATGTTCCTGGAAATTCTTGCTCCCATTGAACCATTTGTATCTATATGAATCAGGATCCTGATTCATGAATCTCTCGGTTCGAGAAAGAAAAATAAGAGGATCGAAACTTTTCTTATCGCTCTTTTTCAAATTCGATAAATGTTGGTTGATCCTATATTTCCTTCTAGTTCTATGATTCAGAGTATCGTTTCCTATTTGATCCCTTTTAATTCCATATTCGAAGCTGCGATCGGATCGATTCATTAAAAAGAATCGATTCAATACATTTCTTATGTACCCATAGGTGCTATATTGGATTTGAATCAGATTTCGGATCAATATATTTTGATTTTTATTGACTGCCTCCATTTTTTTGTTACTAGCAAATACCACATTCAAGAATTGTTTTTGCTCCAATCCGCAGGAATCAATACAAAACGCAAATCCCTTATGATACACCAGATCCGGCTTGGTTATTGATAGAGTGAATAGATCTGCCATTTCTTGAAATCTCTCTTCAGACTTCGGAACCATATCACATCCCGGATCTGGTGAAATAGGATGAATTGAGACGCTATTTTGTAAATACGGCATTATCTTGAATAGATTAATAATTGCTTTATTTTCCGATCGCCTGAAAGGGGCCAAAGAAACAACAAGATGTTTCTTCAACAATTTATGATCTCTAGTGGGCTTCTCAGTAGGAGTTGAACCCAGATAAAGTTCTGAACATCGACCAGAGAAAAAAGAACGAATGGATCTTGTAGGATTATCAAGACGTTCTTCGATTTCTTTTATATCTTTCTCTTTGAATGAGGTCTCAATTCCAGTTCTAGTACTCTCTTTCGGATCCAAGAAACAACTCGCCGAAATATTTTTTCCTTTTGGAAGATAGAGGAGCGAAACAATCAGCCTATTCATATTGTAAGACCAAAAGGGTTTTTCCACAGCATCGTCTCTAGGTCCAATGGAATGCATAGGTATAGGAAGAAGACCTATCAAAAAGAGATTTTTTCTTTGGACCATATTTCGATTGTTAATACGATATAGAAGAAACATTACTACAAAGAGTATTACACCCTTGATCGTGAAATCTCGATTGCTTGTTGAACCCCGCGAATTGGGTGAAAATAGGATACTCAAAATTCGGGGATCAAATAATTTTATAAAACGTTCTTGGTGGAAAAAAATGTGAATGAAAGATACCCAATTGAATTTGGTCCTTTTAATCTCTCTTAATTCGAAAAGCCAGAATCTCACTTGATCGCCGTCCATCTCTGACTCCATCTCTGACTCTGCTACCTCTTTTTTATTAAGATATTTGTCTTGATCGCCGTCCATCTCTGCTACCTCCTTTTTATTAAGATATTTGTCTTGATCGCCGTCCATCTCTCCTACCTCCTTTTTAATAAATAATTGTAATCAAATGCGTCTAAAAAATTTTTTTATGTATTTCTTATTTGATGTATTTCTTTTTTTTTATGTATTTCTTTTTTTATGTATTTCTTTTTTTTTATGTATTTCTTTTTTTATGTATTTCTTTTTTTTTATGTATTTCTTATTTGATGTATTTCTTTTTTTTTATGTATTTCTTTTTTTATGTATTTCTTTTTTTATGTATTTCTTTTTTTATGTATTTATTATTTTATGTATTTCTTATTTGATGTATTTATTTATTGATTTATCCTAAAGATTTCATTTCAATTGGAATTTGGTTAGTCACCATGTACGAGGATCCCCGCTAAGCATCCATGGCTGAATGGTTAAAGCGCCCAACTCATAATTGGCGAATTCGTAGGTTCAATTCCTACTGGATGCACGCCAATGGGACCCTCCAATAAGTCTAAGTCTGGCTCTGTATCAATGGAATCTCATCATCCATACATAAGGGATTGGTGTGGTATATTCATATCATAACATATAAACAGTAAAAACTAGCATTCTTATTGAGACTCGAACTCATAGGGAAGAAATTTTATTTATGGATGGAATCAAATAGGCAGTATTTACAGACAAAAGTATTCGGTTATTGGGGAAAAAGCAATATACTTCTAATGTCGAATTCGAATCAACTAGGACGGAAATAAAGTATTGGGCCGAACTCTTCTTTGGTGTCAAGGTAATAGTTATGAATAGTCATCGACTCCTCCGAAAGGGTAGAAGAATGGGACCTCTTATGGAACATCCAATGCATTACAAACGTATGATCATTACGCTTCAATCGGGTTATTCTATCCCACCTCTTAGAAAGAAAATAACTTCAATAAAAATACTTAATAACATGGCGATACATTTATACAAAACTTCTACCCCGAGCACACGCAATGGAGCCGTAGACAATCAAGTGAAATCCAATCCACGAAATAATTTGATCTATGGACAGCGTCGTTGTGGTAAAGGCCGTAATGCCAGAGGAATCATTACCGCAAGGCATAGGGGGGGAGGTCATAAGCGTCTCTACCGTAAAATAGATTTTCGACGAAATGAAAAAGACATATATGGTAGAATCGTAACCATAGAATATGACCCTAATCGAAATGCATACATTTGTCTCATACACTATGGGGATGGTGAAAAAAGATATATTTTACATCCCCGAGGGGC